TACGAATATTCTGATCTGGAGACCCATCAAGAGAATTGGGAATTGGGAAGACTGAAAGAAGAGAAAAAGAAAAGAATGAATAAAAAGATTGAAACAACTTTTGTCTCTTTTCTTTTCAATTATAAACGATGGAATCGTCCATTACGATATATAAAAAATGATAATTTAGAAAATGCTTTACGTAATGAAATGTCACAATTTTTTTTTTTTACATGTACAAGTGCTGGAAAACAAATAATATCCTTTACATATCCGCCCAGTTTATCGACTTTTTCGGAAATGCTAGAACGAAGAATTTCTTTGTACATAATAGAAAAACTATATGACGAAGATCTTTATAATTCTTGGATTTCTACTAATGAAAAAAAAAAGTGCAATTTGAACAATGAATTGAGAAGCCGAATCCAAAATATAGAAAAAAATGAGAGATCCCGTAGTCTGGATATGCTTGAAAAAAGAACCCTATTATGTGATGATGAAAAAAAAAAAAAATGCTTGCCAAAAGCATATGATCCATTTTTCAACGGACCATATCGAGGAACGAGAAAAAAATTAGATTCATTAGATTCACGTACAATCATGAATACTTATAAAGATACAGAAGATTTAGTAGAATTTTTTTTTATAAATAAGATTCATGATCTACTTCTTAATGATTCCGTAGAACTTCACCATCAATTCTTTTTGAATTGTAAAGAAGAAAAAAGAATTGATTCAGAAAGTCAAGCAAAATATTTACAATTTGTATTTGATGTAATTACAACACATACAAAAGATCAAAAAACAATGAAAAAGGAATCTATTGGAATTAGACTAGAAGAAATCAGTAAAAAGGTTTCTCGATGGTCATACAAATTAACCGAAAATTTGGGAGAAGAGGAAGAAGAAAATGAAGAAGAATTGGAAGAAGAATATTACGATATTCATTCAAGAAGAGCCAAACGTGTGATAATTTATAACGATAATGATCAGGATACCTATTCTAGTAAAAATGATCAAAATGATGATCAAACGGAAGAGGGAGAAGCAGTTTTGATACGTTACTCACAACAATCGGATTTTCGTCGCAATCTAATCAAAGGATCTATGCGTGCTCAAAGACGTAAAACAGTTATTTGGGGCCTCTTTCAAGTAAATGTAAATTCCCCGCTTTTTTTGGATCGTCTAGACAAAACATCTTTTTTTTCGTCTTTTGATATCAACGAAATGAAGAATCTAATTTTTAGAAATTGGATGGACAGAGAACAAGAATCAGAATTAAAAATTTCCTATTTTGAAAATGAAGATACAAAAGAAGAAAAGGAGAAAGAGAAAAAAAAATATAAAAAAGAACGGACGGAAATATCAGAAGCTTGGGATACCTTTATATTTACTCAAGTAATAAGAAGTTTGATGTTAGTAACCCAATCTTTTCTTAGAAAATACATTCTATTGCCTTCATTAATAATAGCCAAAAATATTTTCCGTATGTTATTATTTCAAATTCCCGAGTGGCGCGAAGATTTTAAGGAATGGAATAGAGAAATGCATATTAAATGCACCTATAATGGTGTTCAATTATCAGAAAAAGAATTTCCCCAAGATTGGTTAATAAATGGTATTCAGATAAAGATTCTATATCCTTTCTGTATAAAACCTTGGAGAAAATATAAGGTACGATCTCATCATAGAGATCTAATGATAATGAAAAAAAAAGAGAAAAAAACAAATTTTTGTTTTTTAACAGTCTGGGGAATGGAAGCGGAACTTCCCTTTGGTTCTCCCCGAAAACGACCTTTCTTTTTTGAACCTATTTATAAAGAACTCCAAAAAAGAAAAAAAAAGGTGAAAAATAAATTTTTACAAGTTCTAAAATCTTTAAATAAAAAAAGAAAATCCTTTCTATTTGAATTGAGGAAAGAAAAAGTATATGAACCGAACGAAAACAAAAAATATTTTAAAAGAAATAATAAGATTCTTCGCGAATCGTCCGTTATAAATCGAGCTATTAATTGGTTAAATTATGCACTAATAGAAAGAAGAATGGAAGATCTTTCTGATAAGACAATAAAAATAAGGAATCAAACTGAACGAACAGCAAAAGACAAGAAAAAAAAAGAAATAGTTAGAATTTATGATAAAAAATTATCGGGATCACAGAAACATATTTGGAAAATATTAAAAAGGAAAAATATCCGATTAATGCGTAAATCACACTACTTTATCAAATTATTCATTGAAAAAATATACATAGATATTTTGCTATGTACCATTACCATTTCTAAGATCAATGTAAAACTTTTCTTTGAATCAACAAAAAAGATCTTTAATAAATCCATTTACAACAATGAAATAAATCAAGAACAAGAAGGAATTGATGAAACAAATAAAAATAGAATGAATTTTATTTTGACTATAAAAAAATTGTTTTCAAATACTGATAATACTAAGAATAGCAATCAAAATTCCAATACTTATTGGAACTTATCTGCCCTATCCCAAGCATATGTTTTTTACAAAATATCACAAAACCAATTACTTAATAAGTATCAATTGAGACCTGTACTTAAATATCAAGGGAGCTATCCTTTTTTTAAGGATAATTTGAAAGACTATTGTATGATGCACGGAATATTTCATTATAAATCAAGACATAAAAAAATTAATACGTATGTAATGAACGAATGGAAAAACTGGTTAAAAGGTCATTATCAATACGATTTATCTCAAAAAAAAAGGTCTCGATTAGTACCTAAAGAATGGCGAAATAAAATCAATAAACATCGTATGATTCAAAACAAGAAATCAAACCAATTGGATTTATATAAAAAATACCAATTCATTTATTCCATGAAAAAAAATGACTATGCAGCGAATTCATTTATAAATCAAAAAGACAAATGGAAAAAACATTACAGATATGATCTTTTATCATATAAATACATAAGCCTCCCTAATTTATACATTTCTGGATCAACATTAGAAAGAAAAGGGGACCAAGAAATTCCATATCATTTCAATGCATCGAAACCTGAATCGTTTTATGTATTGGTAAATATACCAAGTAATTATTATCTAGAAAAAGGATATCCTATTGATAGGAATACAAAATTGGATAGAAAATATTTTGATTCTAGAATTCTTCATCTTTATTTTATAAAAGATATCGAGATCTGGGCCAATACACATATTGACATTAAGATTCAGAAAAATACTGAGACTGAAATTAAGAATTTCCAAAAAATGGATAAAAAAGATCTTTTTTATCCTACAATTCATCAAGAAATGAAACCATGCAATCAAAAAAGAAACTTTTTTTATTGCATGGGAATGAATAAAGAAATATTATATGATAACGTATCAAATCATGATACTATATCCAATCTAAAAACTTGGTTCTTCCCAGAATTTGTGCTACTTTTTGATTTATATAAAATTCAACCTTGGATCATACCAATCAAATCACTCTTTTTTCATTTTTCTATAAATGAAAAAAGTAAAAACATTAACGTAAATACAAAGAAATCCTCTAAGAAAAAAAAAGATAAAAAAGCTGTTGAAGAAGATTACGCAATATTAGAAAGAAAAAAGGATAAAAAAAAAAAACAATATAAGAGCAATAATGAAATAGAACTAGATCAATTTTTGAAAAAATATTTCCTTTTTCAACTAAGATGGGCTGATCCCTTGAATAATAAAATAATGAAAAATATCAAGGTATATTGTCTCCTACTTAGACTGATAAATCCAAAAGTAATTGCGATATCTTCGATTCAAAGAGGTGAAATAAATCTAGATGAAATGCTGATTCAAAAGGACCTAGTTCTTGCAGAATTGACAAGAAAGGGAATATTTATTATTGAACCAATTTGTCTATCTATAAGAAGGGACGGAAAATCTATTATATATCAAACTATGGATATTTCATTGATCGATAATAAGAAGCATCAAACAAATAAAAAAGACATAAAAAAAAGATATATTGAGAAAGGGGGTTTTGAAAAATCCATTGCACGACACAGCAATATATTTTTGAGTAGAGACAAAAATCATAATGATTTACTTGTTCCTGAAAATATTTTATCTCCCAGACGTCGTAGAGAATTTCGAATTCGAATTTGTTTCAATTCCCGAAATTTTAATGTTGTGGATAGAAATCCAAGATTTTGCAATGAAAACAAAATAAGAAACTGTGGGCAATTTTTGAATGAGGACAAACATATTAATACAGATAAAAAAAATTTAATGAAATTCAAATTGTTTCTTTGGCCCAATTATCGATTAGAAGATGTAGCTTGTATGAATCGCTATTGGTTTGATACCAATAACAGCAGTCGTTTCAGTATGTCAAGAATACATATGTATTCACAATTCAGAATGAATTCAATTCCAATGAAAAATGAAAAAAAAAGATTTATAGTGGATTTTCTACATATCGTGTAAAATATTGGGTAGATGAAAGCCGAAACATATACACTGTGTAATATTCTAATACATAAAATACATGATGCTGATTTTATAGTGTATCAATTTTCACTAGGAAGAGCGGAATCCTTTTAAGTAAGAAGAAATTGTTCTTTTTCGTGAATACATATATGTTTTGTATATTTGATCCAAATATACAAAACATAAACCACATAAAGAAAGTATATGAATGAAATCCAATTTTGATGTATACTAGATAAAAATAACTGGCATAATAAATATTATTATTTTTCCTGATCGGTAAAATTCACAGAAAAGAAAAATAGAAATCTTAATTTATGGTCAAAAATTCATTCATCTCAGTTATTACACAAGAAAAAAAAGAAGAAAATAGTGGGTCTGTTGAATTTCAAGTATTCCATTTCACCAATAAGATACGGAGACTTACTTCACATTTAGAATTGCATAAAAGAGATTTTTTATCGCAAAGAGGTCTACGAATAATTCTGGGAAAACGTCAACGATTATTGACTTATTTGTCAAAGAAAAATAAAGTGCATTATAAGAAATTAATGGATCAGTTAGATATTCGGGAACCAAAAACTCGCTAATTTAATTTGAATTTCTTCTTCGAGTTTCTTATTATCCTTGTTCTTTTTTATTTTTTTATTAGATTTTTCATTTTAATAAATTCATGAAATAATGAATTAAGGAAAAAAAGATGACTGTACCGGCTACAAGAAAAGATTTTCTAATAGTCAATATGGGTCCTCACCACCCATCAATGCATGGCGTTCTTCGGCTTATCATTACTCTAGATGGTGAAGATGTTATTGACTGTGAACCTATATTGGGCTATTTACACAGAGGGATGGAAAAAATAGCGGAGAACCGAACAATTATACAATATTTGCCTTATGTAACACGTTGGGATTATTTAGCTACTATGTTCACAGAAGCAATAACAGTAAATGCACCAGAACGATTGGAAAGTGTTCAAGTGCCTAAAAGGGCCAGTTATATCAGAGTTATTATGCTGGAGCTGAGCCGTATAGCCTCCCATTTGTTATGGCTTGGCCCTTTTATGGCCGATATTGGTGCACAGACTCCCTTTTTCTATATTTTAAGAGAGAGGGAATTAATATATGATCTATTCGAAGCCGCCACAGGTATGCGTATGATGCATAATTATTTCCGCATCGGAGGAGTAGCTGCGGATTTACCTTATGGCTGGATAGATAAATGTTTTGATTTCTGTGATTATTTTTTAACAGAAGTTGTTGAGTATCAAAAACTCATTACGCGAAATCCCATTTTTTTGGAACGAGTTGAAGGAGTGGGCATTATTGGTGGGGAAGAGACAATAAATTGGGGTTTATCAGGACCAATGTTACGAGCTTCTGGAATCCAATGGGATCTTCGTAAAGTTGATCGCTATGAGTGTTACAATAAATTTGATTGGGAAATCAAATGGCAAAAAGAAGGCGATACATTAGCTCGTTATTTAGTAAGAATCGGTGAAATGCAAGAATCCATAAAAATCATTCAACAGGCTCTAGAAGGAATTCCTGGAGGACCTTATGAGAATTTAGAAAACCGGCGTTTTCATAGGATAAAGAATTCCGAATGGAATAATTTTGAATATAGATTTATTACTAAAAAACTTTCACCCAATTTTGAATTGTTAAAACAAGAACTTTATGTAAGGGTAGAGGCCCCAAAAGGAGAATTAGGAATTTATTTAATAGGAGATAATAGTGTTTTCCCCTGGAGATGGAAAATTCGTCCACCCGGTTTCATCAATTTGCAAATTCTTCCCCAGCTAGTTAAAAGAATGAAATTGGCTGATATCATGACGATACTAGGTAGTATAGATATCATTATGGGAGAAGTTGATCGTTGAAATGATAATTGATACGACAGAAGTACAAACTATTAATTCTTTTTATAGATTAGAATCCTTAAAAGAAGTCTATGGACTCATATGGATTTTTGTCCCCATTTTAACCCTTATCTTAGGAATTACAATGGGAGTATTAGTCATTGTGTGGTTAGAAAGAAAAATATCTGCAGCAATACAACAACGTATTGGACCTGAATATGCCGGACCATTAGGAATTCTTCAAGCTTTAGCGGATGGGACCAAACTACTTTTGAAGGAGAATCTTCTTCCATCTAGAGGTAATATTCGTTTATTTAGGGTCGGACCTTCTATAGGGTTTATATCAATTCTACTAAGTTATTTAGTAATTCCTTTTGGATATCACCTTATTTTAGCTGATCTCAGTATAGGTGTTTTTTTATGGATTGCCTTTTCAAGTATTGTCCCCATTGGTCTTCTTATGTCAGGATATGGATCAAATAATAAGTATTCCTTTTCAGGCGGTCTACGAGCTGCAGCTCAATCGATTAGTTATGAAATACCATTAACTCTATGTGTGTTAGCAATATCTCTACGTGTGATTCGTTAGAACATGAACTTTTTTATCTTTTTTTTCTAGAATTTTTCTAGAAAAGATAAAAGAAATGAATTGAAATACAATAAAATATAAATATATTTAATATATAAATATGAATATGAAAGAAAATAATACAAAAAAAAATCTTTTTTTATTAATTTCTTTATTTCATTTAGAAACTTTCTACTTTATAAAGTAAGTGAAGATAAAGAAATTTAATGTCTTGAATAAATATCTTCATCTTTTTTCTTAAACATTTAAGTTCGATGAGTTAAATCAGATAGTTATATGAGTGAAACAAAACTGCTCCTCAATTTGCAGTAAAACAATAAAAATCTCATTCCCTAGGTATAAGAAGAAAATTGAAGTAAACATAAGTTGTTTACCCCAAGATTGAGATTATTTTATTAGTCGTCATATCTTGAAGCGGATGCAAAAGATCCACTTTATTTATTACTATACTGGGGATCAATCAAAAAGAAGTGGGCAGTTAGGAACACCAAAGTACGCAAAGGATGAGTAATGAAAATAATGTAAGGTATCAAAAAAATGGATTTTTGCATAAAACGAATCATAATAAGGGCTTGGAGTTGGTAGAAATGATCAAGCAGTACTTCCCCACGATTCCGATCTAGAGTATGCTACTATTCACTAATTAAATAAATAACTATCAAGAACGAATTAATCCTTTATTTTCTTTACTTTTTTTTTAGTTTTCAGAAAAAAGAACAGGAACAAGACAAATAGAATGCAATACGATAATATAATAAAAAAAGAATAAAACGGGAATAATAAGAAAATATTTTTTTCTTCATACATATGCATATGGAAATTATTATCATGATTCATTAACTAATGCCCAATTATTTCTATTTATTATTTATGAATATAACCACCAGTATTTGATTGAAGGATTAAGTTATTGCTGAACAAAGATAAATCTTGATGATTTTCATTATAATATCATTATAAGGGATGAGATCAATTCGGAAGTGCTTTTTCTTATTCTAGCAGACAGAATTTTATTGGTCGAATTGAGGACTCTTCAACCTCCAGTTTATATTTACATTGTATTTACCTAGGGTCCAAGGAGAACAATAATACTGAACTAGTCCTTACCTTACATTTCTTTGTGGCCATAGAGGAGCCGTATGAAGCTTAGGTTTCATGTACGGTTTTGGAATAGCGATGGGAACAGTGATGTTATCATCGACTATAATTATCTAACAGTTCAAGTACAATTGATATAATTGAGGCACAGTCCAAATATGGTTTTGGGGGATGGAATCTGTGGCGTCAACCCATAGGATTTCTAGTTTTTCTAATGTCTTCTCTAGCAGAATGTGAAAGATTACCTTTTGATTTACCAGAAGCAGAGGAGGAATTAGTAGCAGGTTATCAAACCGAATATTCAGGTATAAAATACGGGTTCTTTTATCTTGCTTCTTACCTAAATCTATTAGTTTCTTCATTATTTGTAACAGTTCTTTACTTAGGTGGGTGGAATTTTTCTATTCCGTACATATCTCTTACTGAACTTTTTGGAATAAATAAAATGTTTAGAGTCTTTGTAATAGCAATTAGTCTCTTTATCACATTAGCTAAAGCTTATTTGTTTCTGTTCATTCCTATCACAACAAGATGGACTTTACCTAGGATGAGAATGGATCAATTATTAAATCTTGGATGGAAATTTCTTTTACCTATTTCTCTAGGTAATCTATTATTGACAACTTCTTTTCAACTTGTTTCACTATAAATTTTAAACAAAAATAAGAAATTAATAGAAAACAATAATGAATATTCTATATCCATAACTTATCTCAACCAAGAGAAAGAAACATAAATTTGATTCATATGGATATCTAAAATATGTTACCTATGGTTACTGGGTTCATGAATTATGGCAAACAAACAATACGAGCCGCAAGGTACATTGGACAAAGTTTCATAATTACCTTATCCCATACAAATCGTTTACCTGTAACTATTCAATATCCTTATGAAAAATCAATCACATCAGAGCGTTTTCGTGGTCGAATCCATTTTGAATTTGATAAATGTATTGCTTGTGAAGTATGTGTTCGCGTATGTCCAATAGACCTTCCTATTGTTGATTGGAAATTTGAAAAAGATATTAAGAAAAAACAATTGCTTCATTATAGTATTGATTTTGGTGTCTGTATATTTTGCGGTAACTGTGTCGAGTATTGTCCAACAAACTGTTTATCGATGACTGAAGAATATGAGCTTTCCACTTATGATCGTCATGAATTGAATTATAATCAAATTTCTTTAGGTCGGTTACCAATGTCAATAATTGGAGATTACACAATTCAAACAGTTATGGATTCAATAAATCAAATGAAAAAATAAAAACCCCTTGCTTGGTTCAAGAACGATTACCAATTACTAAGATTTGGTTTGGAATAAAGTAGGATTAGCCAAATAACTTTATTTTATATATCTAATATCTAATGATATTCATTTTTTTTTTCATTCAATTAGGAAGGTATCATATAAAAAAATAGTTCCTTTCCTGGACCTTAGTAAGGTCATGACATATTTCGACTTATTTATTTATCTTTTATTTCATAATGGATTTACCTGGACCAATACATGATATTCTTGTAGTATTTCTGGGATCAGTTCTTATATTAGGAGGTCTGGGAGTAGTATTGCTTACCAATCCCATTGATTCTGCCTTTTCATTGGGATTGGTTCTTTTTTGTATATCCTTATTCTATATTTCATTGAATTCCTATTTTGTAGCTGCCGCGCAGTTCCTTATTTATGTGGGAGCCATAAATGTATTAATCATATTTGCTGTTATGTTCATGAATGGTTCAGAATATTCCAATAATTCCTATTTGTGGACCATTGGAGATAGGATCACTTCACTGGTTTGTACAAGTATTTTTTTTTCATTAATTACTACTATCCCAGATACGTCATGGTCCGGAATTTTTCGGACTACAAGATCAAATCAGATTATAGAACAGGACTTAATAAGTAACGTTCAACAAATTGGGATTCATTTATCCACAGATTTTTATCTTCCTTTTGAACTCATTTCTATAATTCTTTTAGTTTCTTTGATAGGTGCAATTACTATGGCTCGTCAATAATCTATTTTATTTCAGTCTACTTTGAATATCTTTGTAATCCTTCTATTCTAGTCAACTGAATCGGTTAAATTTTTGTTCATATTGAAATGAATCGAGATAGATGAGGAATTTATTAATGATGTTAGAGCATGGACTTTTTCTAAGTGTTTATTTATTTTCTATCGGTATCTATGGACTGATAACAAGCCGAAGCATGGTTAGAGCACTTATGTGTCTTGAGCTTATACTGAATTCGGTGAATATAAATCTCGTCACATTTTCCGATCTATTTGATAGTCGACAATTAAAAGGAGAAATTTTCTCAATCTTTGTTATAGCCATTGCGGCTGCTGAAGCAGCTATTGGGCTAGCTATTGTTTCGTCGATCCATCGTAACAGAAAATCAACTCGTATAAATCAATCGAATTTGCTGAATAATTAGTCATAATTCTTCTATTTTTACATAGAAATCAAAACATAAGACTTTTAAATAAAATATTCTAAATAGAATCTAATATTCTATTATTATTATTTTCTTATTTATTTTCTTTCTTCTCTTTTTTTTTTTCATATAGATTTATGATTTAGAGTTACTAAACTATTCTATCACTAACCTAATAACAAACGTATTCATCTGATATTCTGATATATAATATATCATCATATCCTTAATTCTATTTCTATATATATTTCATATACATATAGAAATATAGTAAAATTAACATGAATTGAATTTGTAAACTCATATTTCATGGTTATTCAAATGGAAATCAAAGTATCTTGGTCCTTTCTCATAAACAGATTAAAAAATCTATTGATTCTTAAAATCTTGATAAATCATTGATTCGTCTGGTTTTTACAATAAAAAATATATGATTTATTTCATTTTATTATTTTACCAGATCGAAAATCTTTTGTGTTCAAAACTGGAATTTATAGACCCAATGTCACATTCAGTAAAGATTTATGATACATGTATAGGATGTACCCAATGTGTTCGAGCTTGCCCCACGGATGTATTGGAAATGATACCTTGGGACGGATGTAAAGCTAAGCAAATCGCTTCTGCGCCAAGAACCGAAGATTGTGTAGGTTGTAAAAGATGCGAATCCGCTTGTCCAACGGATTTTTTGAGTGTCCGTGTTTATTTATGGCATGAAACAACTCGCAGCATGGGTCTTTCTTATTGATATGTGACAAAAAACTCCACTTGAATCATTTGATTCCTCTTTACCGACAAAAGCCCGTACTCGAGAAAAGAAAATATATTATTCTTCTCCCGAGCACGGGGTTTTCTGGTCTAATTTTATCTTGTCTTTATCACGAGTTATTTTCCTTGGTTAACAATACTTCTTGTTTTGCCCATATTTGCGGGTTCTTCAATTGTCTTTTTCCCTCATAGGGGAAATAAGGTGTATAGGTGGTATACTCTATGTATATGTATCCTAGAGCTCCTTCTAATGACCTATGTATTTTGTTATCATTTCCAATTGGACGATCCATTAACCCAATTGAAGGAGGATTTTAAATGGATCAATCTTTTTGATTTTCACTGGAGACTGGGAACCGATGGACTTTCCATAGGACCCATTTTACTGACAGGATTTATCACTACTTTAGCTACTTTAGCAGCTTGGCCGGTTACTCGAAATCCGCGATTTTTCTATTTCTTGATGTTAGCAATGTATAGTGGCCAAATAGGATCATTTTCTTCTCGAGACCTTTTACTTTTTTTCATCATGTGGGAATTAGAATTAATTCCTGTTTATTTACTTTTATCCATGTGGGGAGGAAAAAAACGTCTGTACTCGGCTACAAAGTTTATTTTGTGCACTGCCGGAGGTTCCATTTTTCTATTAATAGGAGTTCTAGGTATGGGTTTATATGGTTCCAATGAACCAACATTAGATTTAGAAAAATTAGCTAATCAATCGTATCCTGCAGCATTGGAAATAATACTCTATTTTGGTTTTCTTATTGCTTATGCTGTCAAATCGCCGATGATACCCCTACATACATGGTTACCAGATACCCATGGGGAAGCACATTACAGCACATGTATGCTTTTAGCTGGAATCTTATTAAAGATGGGAGCATATGGATTGATTCGGATCAATATGGAATTATTAGCTCACGCCCATTCTAGATTATCTCCCTGGTTGGTTATAGTAGGAATAATACAAATCATTTATGCAGCTTCAACCTCTCTCGGTCAACGCAATTTAAAAAAACGTATTGCCTATTCTTCCGTATCTCACATGGGTTTCATAATTATAGGAATTGGTTCTATAACTGGCATGGGACTTAATGGAGCCATTTTACAAATACTCTCTCATGGATTGATTGGTGCTGCACTTTTTTTCTTAGCAGGAACAAGTTGTGATAGAATACGTTTTGTTTATCTCGAAGAGATGGGGGGGATATCTATCCCAATGCCAAAAATCTTTACCATGTTTAGTAGTTTCTCAATGGCTTCTCTTGCATTGCCCGGAATGAGTGGTTTTGTTGCAGAATTCTTAGTCTTTTTTGGAATAATTACCAGCCCAAAATATCTTTTCATGTCAAAAATGTTAATTACTTTTGTAATGGCAATTGGAATGATATTAACTCCTATTTTTTTATTATCTATGTTACGTCAAATTTTCTATGGATACAAGCTATTCAATATTCCAAACTCGAATCTTTTTGATTCTGGACCACGAGAACTATTTGTTTCGATCTGTATCTTTCTACCTGTAATAGGAATTGGTATTTATCCTGATTTCGTTCTCCCATTATCGGTTGACAAGGTACAAGTTCTATTATCTAATTATTTTTATATATACTAATTCTTTTTTTAGATTCAATAATAAATTCAATAAATCTCATTAATTGGAAAGAAAATCTTAGAATTCTTTGACTTTCATATTTTCGCATATTCTCACGATTCTTCAAAGAAGGGTAAATTAGAATTGTAATGAGATATATCTAAAGTTTTTGAGAACCATTTTACTATAATTTGAAATATAATAATTAGTAAAATGGTTCTCAAAAACTCGAACAAAATTTCATTGTGTATCAGACGATTTTTTTATGTATTCTTTATTTAGTTTATTTTATTCAATTAGATATTAATTGGAATGAACCATAACTATGGAACCCGATTCCTAATAGATTGATCCCAAAATAGCATATCCAAATTAGGAGAAATCCTATAGAAGCTACAAATGCCGAATTCGTGCCTTGATCTTGCAATTTTGAGTTTTTTCTAGTATGTAAATAAATTGCAAATATCGTCCAAGTAATAAATGCCCAAGTTTCCTTAGGATCCCAATTCCAATATGAACCCCATGCTTCATTAGCCCATACTGCTCCAGAAAGAATGCCTATGGTTAAAAAGGTAAACCCTAAACTAATGACACGATAACTCCAATAATCCAAACGCTGAATTAATTGATATTTGTAAAGATTTTGAAATGAGAAGAAAGAAGTCTTTTTTAATACACTTCCTTTTTCGTTCAAATATTCCATATCACCAAAGAAAAACGACTTCCTTAAACTTAAAAAATTCTTGTTTTTCAAAAAAAAATCGATTTTTTTTTGAAATGTAATCACTATAAGAGCAACTGATAATAATGATCCGCATAAAAGAGCTGCATAGCTCAATAGCATCATACTTACATGCATCATTAACCACTGAGATTGTAGAGCAGGTACTAATATTGCGGGTTGATGCATTTTAGTTGAAAGACCTGACGTGGCGAAACCTTGGGTAAAAATGGCACTTGGTGCAGTTATTGCGCTTAAATCATTTTTAGGATTCCCAAGATACGGAATCATATGAATAATGGATAAACTCCATGAAAGGAAGATTAATGATTCATATAAATTACTTAAAGGAAAATGTCCTGAAGAAATCCAACGAATAACTAAAAACCCTGTTATAGATAAAAAAGTAGCTATCATCCCTTTTTCTGACGAATTACGTAATCCTTCGATTTCGTATACTAATAAGTTCATCAAATGAATTAGAATCACAATTGAGATGATCGAAAAGGAAATATGAGTTAATATATGTTCTAAGGTCGCAAATATCATAAATAAGAGTCCCTTTTAAATAATTGAAATTGGGAAGGGGATTAAATAGAATCTAAAATATTTAAAATAGAATATTTTAGATTCTATTAGATCTATTGTGTATATATTATACATATTATGAATATGAATTCTTATTTATGCCGCCACTCGGACTCGAACCGAGATGCTCTAGCACTGCTTCCTAAGAGCAGCGTGTCTACCAATTTCACCATGGCGGCTTACCTTACTTAAGTAATAATAGGAAATTCCTGTTGAATTGTCGATATTCAATAGATTTTAGGAAACAATGAAGAAAGATGCATTTCCATTCATATGGAAATGTTGAATATGAATAATACTAATACTGAATTAGTATCTTCATCTTCGTAAGTTCAGTTTAAATAATCAACTTTTCCGTACTAGAAACCTAGCTCTTGTTTATCCAGAACAGTCAGAACTCAAAAGTTTCGTTCTCAGTCGGGGTATAAAATAATTTTTTTTTAACGATTTTGAAACCCAATACCTTAGTATAAAGTATAATGAAATATTCAGATTCTTCCTTGTCTATCGTAATTGTGCTTTTCAAAATAGAAAAGCACAATTCATAGAAAATAAAAAATCATCTCACGAATTCAATATCAATAAATAGAATAATAGAATATATATATAATAGAAATATAGAAAGACTATAAAAAAAATAAAATACACAATAATGAATACTTCGAATCAAGTAGACAGAAAGATTCTTATCTTTCATATTACCTAGCTCTAACTAATAAGTAGAAGTGAAATACAAATACAATACATTAGTAATTAGTAAAATTGAATCATTTGTCTTCCAATGTCAAAATGAAATTTGGAAGTTCTTTAAAACATGTCAATTAAGATTTTTCCAAGACTTTTTTTTGTCGCACAAAAAAACTTTTTGACTGTCCGGTGGAAATAGATTTAGCTAAAGAAAAAGCTTTTACTGCCTCTAAAGATCCTTTTTTTTTCCAAAGATTTCTACGAATATGCTTTTTTGACATAGAAATACGTTTTTTTGGAACTGCCATTCAAAAGGTAGGTGCCTCCTTTTTATCGTTGTATGTGAAAGACATATATTATTCAAAATAAATTACTTTTTATTAGTTATTATCTATACTTAATTCCATTCATTTCAAAATTTCCTCAATAATATCATAACATACAAATAGAAAAAAAAGAAAATAATAATATTCTAAAATGATTCTATTTTCATAGACAAATAGATTTCGATTTTCTATCTTCATTCTGATATTTGCATAATGTAATAATTACAATAGTATTTTCTATTATAAAAAAAGAATATACAAAAAAAGTAATGTAATTTTCATATTGAAATATATATTATATATTTCAATATTAGAGTCATATATACAATATTGCAAATATTCATATATAATATTAAGAATAGTAATAGAAAATATTTATCTAAATAGTAAAGTAAAAAGTATATACTAATCTCTATAATAATAATAGAAATATATTGAAAAAGTATAAAAGTCTAAATATTCTAGTATATAAAGCTAGTATATATAGTATATAAAGAAAGAAAATATTATATATTTATATATATATATATATAAATAATATAAATATTCTAAAATAAAAAAAAGAGATAAAGAAATCTGTAACTAAACTTTAATATAAATAGATTAAATCTATCTTAAATATATCATATATCTATAAATTATATATTATATAATTTTCCATTTTACATAATTAGAATAGAATGTAAAGGGAAAATCCAATTCTTCAAAATCTCATATGATGTCATATTATTTCAAAAATATCTTTCTTTTCTAGAGTTTTAAGTTAGTTAATAACTAAGTAATAAACTTGACTAATTATTTGATCATATTATTTGATATTTGACCAACCAATTGTAACTTTTATTTCAATTTTTGAATAAAACAAAAGTCATAATTCAAATATTTGTATTTTTGTATTTGATCTTTTTCATATTTTTTTGTTCTTTTCGAAAATAGATCAGAATTGGTGAATCGGAAACAATTATAAGAAAAAGAACAATTTGTTTTCTTATGGAATATACATCTAAATATGCATGGACAATACCCCTTTTTCCACTCCCAGTTACTCTGTCAATAGGATTTGGACTTCTACTTATTCCGACAGCAACAAAAGATCTTCGTCGTATGTGGGCTTTCCTAAGTGTTTTACTACTAAGTATAGCTATGTGGTTTTCGGCCAATCTGTCTATTCAGCAAATAAATGGAAGTTTGACCTATCAATATCTATGGTCTTGGACCATCAATAATGATTTTTTATTAGAGTTCGGACACTTAATCGATCCACTTACTTCTATTATGTCAATACTAATTACTACTGTTGGAATCATGGTTTTTATTTATAGTGACAATTATATGTCTTACGACCAAGGATATTTGAGATTTTTTGCTCATATGAGTTTTTCCAATGCTTCAATGTTGGGATTAGTTACGAGTTCCAATTTGATACAAATTTATATTTTTTGGGAACTAGTGGGAATGTGTTCGTATTTATTGATAGGCTTTTGGTTCACACGACCCGTTGCAGCAAGTGCTTGTCAAAAAGCTTTTGTAACTAATCGTATAGGAGATTTTGGTTTATTATTAGGAACCTTAGGATTTTATTGGATAACTGGTAGTTTCGAATTTCGGGATTTGTTCCAAATAGTGAATACCTTGATCCATAATAATGGGGTCAATTCTTTATTTGCTACTTTATGTGCCTTTTTATTATTTGTCGGTGCAATTGCTAAATCCGCACAATTTCCCCTTCACGTATGGTTACCTGATGCCATGGAAGGCCCTACTCCTATTTCGGCTCTTATACACGCTGCTACGATGGTAGCAGCAGGAATCTTTCTTGTAGCTCGACTTCTTCCTCTTTTCATAGTTATACCTTACATAATGAATATCATTTGTTTAGTAGGTATAATAACAGTACTTTTAGGAGCTACTTTAGCTCTTGCCCAAAGAGACATTAAAAGAAGTTTAGCTTATTCTACAATGTCTCAATTAGGTTATATTATGTTAGCTCTAGGTATAGGTTCTTATCGAGCTGCTTTATTTCATTTGATCACCCATGCCTATTCTAAAGCTTTATTGTTTTTGGGATCCGGATCCATTATTCATTCAATGGAACCTATTGTTGGATATTCACCAGAAAAAAGTCAGAATATGGTTCTTATGGGAGGTTTAACAAAATATGTTCCAATTACAAAAACTACTTTTTTTTTAGGTACACTTTCTCTTTGTGGTATTCCGCCTCTTGCTTGTTTTTGGTCCAAAGATGAAATTCTTCACGATAGTTGGTTATACTCACCAATTTTCGCACTAATAGCTTGGTTCACAACAGGATTAACCGCATTTTATATGTTTAGGATGTACTTACTTACCTTTGATGGGTATTTGCGCATTCATTTTCAAGATTATAGTAGTATTAGTAGTA